AATTTTTTACCATAAAAAAATTTCCCCCTTCCTTTTTTACAAATATTAATTTTACCGATCAGTAATAATAATGTGAGTTAGTTTAATTTGGTATACACAATAAACTAAATTTTTATGGAATTCTATTCAAATAAATCAATCCAATTAAAATTGGATTCGGATACGCATACAAGTATATTTTGCATTTTCAAAAGAGAATTGTTTAAATCTTATCTTAAAATTAAGAAGTTAAGAAGATTTTTTTAATGCGTTTTTAGAAATAAAATAATGGATACTTTATTACATTAAATTAATTAGTATCATATATTAGACTAAAATTAGACTAAAATGTAAGACAAGTTATATGTGCATCTGTTTGTTTTCATATATCAAATATATATGATATAGGACATAAAATATCATTAAGCGCTTTTCAATTGTGGGTACATATGTATCCTTAACAGACTGAAACGACTGCCATTATTTGTATCAAACCAATATCTATTCATACATGCTAAATCTTCTAATCGATAATTGGGCCAAAAAAAAAATTTTAATTTAATTAATTGATGTCTATCAATATCTTTATTTTCATTCAAAAATTGACCACAACTTTGAAAATTATTCCCATTACAAAATATTCTATTTTGATCCAGATCTTGTCTATTTTTTGAATGGAAACAAATTAGAATTCTTAATTCTCTACGACGTCTAGACGATAAAATAGTTTCAGGGAAAAGCAAATCAGAATAATTATTTCCAGTTAGATGGCTTTGAATGGATTCATCAAAATCCTCCTTATCGGCATATCTTTGCTCTCGGTATCTTTGATTAGTACAATGCCTACTCTTATGAATTAATGAAATATTTATGGTTTGATGCATAATAAACTGTCCTGATTTTTTTACAGACAGACGAAGGGGTTCGATAATCAATATCCTCCTTTTCCTCAATTCTGTAAAAGTTAAATTCTTATTAATCAACATTATATCAAGATTAATTTCTCCCCTTTGAATAGAGGATAGAGTTATTTTGTTTGGATTTCTCATTCTAAGCAGGAGACAATATACTTTGATATTATTGATCATTCTTTGATTCAAAGCACCATCCCATCTCAATTGAAAAAGTAAATATCTTTTCAGGAAGAAATCTAGTTCTGCTTCCGTATTGCTCTTGTATTGTTTTTTCTTTTGTACTTTTTTCATGTCCGATTCTGAATAAATTTCTTCAATCTCGTTTTCTTGATTTAAGAGAACAGATACAAGATTTTCTTGGTTTTGCACCTTTGATCTAAGATCTCTTTGCTTTTCAGATTCTTTTTCTTTTTGATTTTTTAATTCAAAAGATTTTTTTTCGTTCGATGATAAAATTACTTTTTGCTTTCTATTGATGTTTTGAGTTGCACTAATATTTTCATTTATATTATAATTAAAATTAAAAAAAAGGAAGTTGCTTGGTATAAACCAGGGTTTCATTTTATATGCATTATAAAGTAGTAAAAATTCTGGGAAGAACCAAAGCTCCAGATTTGATATAGGATGACGTAGTATTTCTTCATTCATTCCCATCCAATCCCATTTTTTTTTTTGATTGGAGGAATTGCTTTCTTCATCTTGATGAAACATAAGATAAAAAAGATTTTTTTTATCAATTTTCTCAATTATTTGATAATTAGAATTAGTAGCCTCGGCCTTAGTATTTTGATTCGTGTTGGTATCGACCTTGACCCAGGCTTCAATATCTATTTTTTTTCTAAGACAAAAATTGATGATTTTCCAATCAAAATATTTTCGATCCGTATTTTTTTCCATATATATAATATCACTTTTGCCTAGAAAATTCTTAATAGGGGGATAGGCTAATCTATCAATTTTTTTTCTTTTCTGTGTGTTGTAATTATAAGAATTCTTTTGAGTCTTATTTACTTGGAATGGTGATCTATAAATGGGGGGGTCCTCCTTCTTTTCATAATTAATAGATCTATAAGATAAAAGATTATATATATAGTATTTTTGAAAATTATCTTTCTGATTTGGTAATAAATATACTTTGTAATTGCTTTGTTTTTTATAATAACTTAATTGTTCTTTTTCATATGAATTCTCTTTTTTAAAATTTTTATCTTGAATTGTACGGCATTGATTGGTACTATTTCGCCACTTTTGTGCTATTAATTTAGACCATCTAATCTGAGATAAATGGTATTGATAATGACCTATTAACCAGCTTTTCCATTGATTTTTTTTCGAGTTCCGAAGTTTCTTAGCTTTGAATTCAGAATCAATTATTCCTTGTCTTCCAAAATAAGTTTTTATTGAAGTTTTAAGAAAAAAGAGTGTTACGTGATATTCAAGAATAGATCTTAACTTGTTTGAGTTAAGAACTTGGGTTTGTGATAATTTGTAAAATACATATGCTTGTGAGAAAGAGGATAATCCATCAACATTTTGTGAATTTTTATTACTAATATTATAAAAGTACTTTTGTAGAGTTGAGCTAAAGTCCATTTTCGTTTCATTAGTTTTATTACCCTTTTCGTGATTTTTTTTAATATTTAAGATGGGTTTATCAATAAGAGTTTTTGTTGATTCAAGAAAAAGTTTTGTATGAAGTCTAGGAATATTAATCATAGATAGAAGTATATCTATGTATATCTTTTCAATGAAAATTTTTATAAAAAAAGAAAATTTATGAATTAATCGAGCGCTGCGCCTTTTAAATATTATTATTATTAATAATATTTGCCAAATCGTTTTTGGTAATTCGAATCTTTTAGCATTTGAACTACTTTTATTAGTATTAGAACTAACATTGATTCCTGGAGTCACTTTTTTTTTTTCTTTTGTAATTTTTTCTATTTTTTTTCTAATTGTACTTGTTCTATCAGTTAGATCCTTCATTTTTTTTTCTGTCAGTAAATAATTTGTCCAACCTGTGGATCTAATTTGATTCACAGATTCATGAATTATTTGATTACGTGTTATAGAATCTTTTTCTTTTTTAGTTTCGCTTGATTTATCTACTTCTTTCAATCTACTAAATATAATTTTTTTTATTTTTGAGATAGTTAGAAAAAATTTTGTTCTTGCTTTTAAAACTTGTAGAATTAGAAAGTATTTTTTTTTGAAGTTTCCCATTTTTTTTTCGATTAAAATAGGTCCAAAAAAGGAAGACCGTTTTCGGGGAGAACCAAAAGGAAGCTCAGTTTCCATTCCCCAAACTGTTAAAAAACAAAAATAATCCTTTTGTCCTTTCTTTTTCATTCGATCTATATAAGAAGACCCTAGCTTAGATCCGTACCAAGGTTTTAGACAAAAAGGAAATAGGATTTTTATCTGAATGCCGTCTAGTAACCAATTTTTTGGAAATTCTCTTTCTGATAATTGAACACCGTTATAGGTGCATTTAATATGTATTTCTCTATTCCATTCCTTGAAATCCTCAGACCATTCAGGAAATTGCAATAGTAGTATACGGACAATATTTTTAGCTATTATTAATGAAGGTAATAGAATATATTTTCTAAGAGTTGATTGAGTTATTAATATGAAACCTCTTACTACTTGTGCCCATGGGGTGGTATCCCAGGCTTCTGCTATTTTTATTCTTGCTTTTTCCTTTCTTTTGTTCTCTTCTTTTTTGTCCTTCTCTTTTTTTTTTTCTTCTTGTCTCTTTTCTTCTATATAATCTGAACTTTTGAGTTCTGCTTCCTCTCTCATCCAGTTTCGAAAAATGAGTTTCATTAGCCCGGAGGTATCAAAAGAAAGAAGGTGTGGTTTGTATATTCTGTTCAAAAAGAGGGGAGAATGCACATTTGCTTGAAAGAGTTTCCAAATAACTGTTTTACATCTTTGTGTTCGCATAGAACCTTTGATTATATCTCGACGAAAATCCGATTGTTGCGAATAGCGTATCAAAACCACTTTGTCCGTTTTATCAGGATTTGTAATATCTTTATTTGTAGTATCGTTATTTCGCCGGTTATCAGTAAAAATCACTACACATTTGGCTTTTCTTGAACGAATTTCATGATCAAGGGGTACTTCTTCTTCAGCCTCTCCTTCCTGTTGTTCTAATTCAGTGATTAATTTTGACGACCATCGAGGGACGTCTTTACTGATTTCTTTTATTCCAATAATTTTTTGTTTTCTTTTTTTATTTTTAGTATCTGCTCTAATTGCATTGAATAAAAATTTGAAAAATTTTGTTTCTTTTTCGGAATCCATTCTTTCTTGTTCTAAAAATAAAAAGGATCCTTTCAAATTTGATTCTCTTTCTCTAGCAAGTTGACTTATTAAAGTTAAGAAATAACTTATTTTTTTTGATAACGCTTTTTTTTCAAATCTATCTCTTTTCTTTTCGAATTTTAGGGGATCCGTATTAGTAAGAAAGATAACATGAATTTTATTTGTTTCTATAAAACTTTCTATTAAAATTTCATTTCTAATTAAAGGTGAAAGAAATCTTTTGATTCTTCCATGATGCGACCCATTCAATAAAGGATCATATATTTGGCGCAAGTATTCTTTTTTATTCCCGTCATTACCATTACACAATCGAATTTTTTTGTCTAGTATATCGACAGAAATAGATCTTTTGTCTAGAGCTTCAATTCGATTTATCAACTCATTGTTTAGATTATTATTTTTTTCTTTATTAGTATAAACCCAATGATTGTATAATTCATCCTTTTCTATTATTGAGAAAGGTAACTTTCTTTGTATCATTTCAAAAAAAGTAGATAAACTTGGTGGAAATGAAAAAGATATTTTTTTTTTTCCATAACTTTGACATGTATAAAAAAAATATTGTGACATCTCTTTTCTTATGGCATTTTCGAATCTATTATTTTTTATATATCGCAGTGGTCGATTCCATCTATTATAATTGAAAATAAGAGTTACAAAGGGTTTTTCAAACCAGAAGAGGTTTTTATTTTTAAGTATTTTGAACTTCAAATTTTTTTCGTTCCTATCTAGATCCAAAAAAGAAGCTTCATAAATTTGTCTATTTTTATAGTC